AAATCTCAAATACCCGTGATCATGAGACATATAATTATCACTATAAATAAGAACCAAAATTCCAACAGTAGTGATTAGTATTGACATAATAGAAGTAAGTGGATCGATCAAGTATCCGAATTCTAACGAAAAATCATTATTAATAATCCAAGACCATACATATTGATAGACAGAACTACTATTTATTTGCTGAATAGAAAGATTCATGGAAAAAATCATGACTATACTTAACAACAAAACGCTCTGAAAAGCCCACATACGGCGAAGACTTTTTGTTGCCGTCGGAAAAAGAAGAAGTCCCAACCCTATTAACATAGGAACTGGAAGTGGAAGAAAAGGTATTATCCACGCATATTGATATGTCTGTTCCATAAAAAAAGTTTTTTATTCTTAATTAATTGTTTCCGATTCACCGGATCTTACCTTTCGAAAAAGTCAATAAAAAATCAAGATATGCACTAACTGATTTAAGAAGTTTATATTAGTATTTATTAATATTAATTATTCTGAGTCTTTTCAAAACCGTTCAAATATTCAAAAAAGAAGTTACAATTGGTCAAATGATATGACCAAGTGACATATAAAAAAACGAACACTTATAATAGGAAAATAAAAATAGAATAATTTATCGTAATCAAAATTTATATTCATAGAGCAAGGATAAAAATTTAGCCTAAAAAGAGTACTTGATGCTGATAGGAATTATAAGATTAACTAAGGTCATCGGTCTAATGAAAAAAACTCTTGATTTTAGTTAGTTTATTTCAATTCATTAACTAATTTTCAATTAATTAACTAATTCATTATGGGATTGATTGTTTTCCATTTCAATCAAAACAATTTATTAGTAAAGTTTAGAAAAATATGGAACTAAAATGAACTTTTTAGCGAGAAAGGATCAAAAATGACTAAGATCCTTTTTTATCAAACCACGTATCTTTTAACAGATTTATTACTAGTCTCATTCGAATTTTAAAATTGAATTTAGTTGTATTTTTTTTTTCTAGTTTGACTATCAATTTATTAGTCAAAAGTACAATCCTGGTATTTTATTACATGTAAATCAAGTATAGAATGCCGAAAATAAAGGTCTTTTAGATTCTTTTTTTATTTTATTAAGTTTGATTTGATTTCTATGACATGCAGATTCTAAAGATATAACTTTGAGAGATAAACAACGCGAACTAATAGTTCCAAACCAAAAATTTTTGGTTTTACGGAATATTTTGTTATTTCGAGTCATTTTTGATCCAGTTTTCATGGATCTTTGACATATCTATATTTCTTTTTTATGAAGAGAATATTATATTATTTAGAGAAAAAATAGATAATGAATAAGAATAATAATAGAACAATAGATGTCTTTCACATCCAACTATAACAATGAGTAACTTCTTCATTTTTAAATGGCAGTTCCAAAAAAACGTACTTCGATATCAAAAAAGCGTATTCGTAAAAATATTTGGAAAATGAAAGGATATTGGGCGTCGTTAAAAGCTTTGTCATTAGGGAAATCTCTTTCTACCGGGAATTCAAAAAGTTTTTTTGTACGACAAACAAATAAGTCCTAAAATATTGGAATAATCGAAATGCATTTGATTCAAAAAATTGGATCAGTAATTTGTTAATATAAAATCAAAGTTCATATTAATATGAAATAGAATCTTAATGTTATGTCTAAAAGAATAATTCTTCTATTTTCTGAATTCTAAATCTAAAAATCTAAATAAAAAAATAAATACAATTTTTTATTTTTTTTTTTTATGTTTTCACTCATATTTTGGTGGTGGGGAGTCTTTTTTTCCCCATCGACCTTTACAATTCCAATAAATAAAATTTTTTATCTTTTTCGGGAAGGGCAGATTGTTGAAACTAATGGATTCCATGTTAAAAACTAACTTCTTAATTTATTGCATTTACCATATGTAATGGATTTACCATATATCTCCAATTTTCAGATCATCAATAAAAGAATCAATAAAAGAACTTGATTGTTGAGATATTATTATATTATGTACAAGTGTCAATTTGCAGTACTCCAAATACAAAATAGTTTTAGATTCATTGAGAAAAATTCTTTTTTGTTTCAAATTTATGATTATGAAATCAGATAAACCAGAAATAATGACATGACAATAAGCGTAAAAAAGGAAAAAAGTTTTTTTATTCTTTTTATTCTAGAGAGAGATTTCTATAGCTGCAAGAGTTCGATTTTAGAATCGCATAAACTACGTAAAAAGCCCTAAGATTGGAGACTTAAAGGAAAATAAATGAAACTAATGAATCTTCAAATTGACTTTTGAACTCATTTTTTTTATCAATTTCATTTTTACTAAAAAAACATATTTGATTGAATTGACTTGTTCAATCTCGACTATTGAATATAAATAGGCTATTATGAATTCGAGCAAGCCGCTATGGTGAAATCGGTAGACACGCTGCTCTTAGGAAGCAGTGCTAGAGCATCTCGGTTCGAGTCCGAGTGGCGGCATGCCATCTT